GCGCTTCAACTATATCAACTGTACTTGAACTGTTAGATAATTATAGTCGACGATAACATTACTGTTCACAACGCTATTACAGAACCGTACATGAGATTTTCACCTCATACGGCTCCTCAAAGGTCACAAATAAATCTAAGACCCGTTTGCTGTTATTTATCTTGAATTTTTTATCTTGATATGTTTGTAGGATAGAATCCAAATCTATCGCAAGGTCCCCAATTAGACAATGGAATTCTGTCTGCTATATATTATTTTTTATTATAAAGTGCTTCTGAATTGATCTTATCTTTTAAAAATTTAAAATTTTTTGTTGAGTAATAACTTAACCTTTAAATAAAAAGTTTTTTGTAGAAATCTCAATAAATATTTCAACCTAGCATTTTTGATTACAAAAAAATGATACATTGCATTAGTTCACGAAACATTACAAGAATTCTATCTCTCTAAAAAAGATCTTTTTTTGTAGTGCAATTTAATTCTTTCGAGTTTATTTTTTTGTTCCTATTCTCCTTTCTCATAAAAAGGTACTTAAACAAAGCAAAGTAAAGGATTACTTCGTTCTTGATAGTTATTTCTTTAATCGGTGGATAGGAACATACTCTGGATCGGAATCGTGGGGAGTACTACTTCATCATTTCTACCAACATAAAGCCCCAATTATAATCCCTTTTATGCTATGCAGTATGCACATAAAAATCCTGTTGAATAACTTACATAATCTCTATTACGAATCCTTTGTGTACCTTGGTGTTCCTAACTATCCACTCTTTTTGGTCAAAAGGACCCTGCTCATTAGGGTAATACATGTATGTTAATAACTAGTAAAATCCCTAGATAGTTGCTCCTTTTGAACCCGCTTCAAGTCATGATGACTAATCACTCAATCTTGGGGTAAATAGTATATAACGCTTATGTTTACTTTCACTTAACTCTTGTACATAGGAAATGAGACTGAATCCTTTTACTGCAAAGTAATAAGCTGTTTTTTTCACTCATATAACTATCTGGTTTAGTTCATCAACCCGAATGATGAATAAAAATATAGATTCAACTCATGAAATTTCCTTCCTAGAAGTAAAAGAAATAAGAAATAGAGTAAATTTTATGTCTCAACGAATCACACGTAGAGATATTGATAACACACATAGAGTTAATGGTATTTCATAACTAATTGATTGAGCAGCAGCCCGTAAACCACCTAAAAAAGAATATTTATTATTTGATCCATAACCTGACATAAGAAGGCCCACGGGAGCAATACTTGAAATGGCAATCCATAAAAAAACACCAATACTTACATCGGCTAGAACAAGGCGATATCCAAAAGGAATTACTAAAAAACTTAGTAGAATTGATGTGACTGCTATGGATGGTCCGATACTGAATAAACGAGTATCTCCTCTTGATGGAAGAAGATTCTCTTTGAAAAGTAATTTTGTACCATCTGATAAAGCTTGAAGAACTCCCAAAGGCCCGGCGTATTCAGGGCCAATACGTTGTTGTATCCCCGCAGATATTTCTCTTTCTAACCAAACAATTACTAGTACACCTATTGTGATTCCTAATACAGGAGTAAAAATAGGGACAAGCATCCATATGATCTCATATACCTCTTTTAAGGATTCCAATCTAAAAAAAGAATTGATAGCTTGTACTTCTGTTGTATCTATTTCTATTATCATTTTAACGATCAACTTCTCCCATAATGATATCTATGCTACCTAGTATTGTCATAATATCAGCCAATTTCATTCTTTTAACTAATTGAGGAAGGATTTGCAAATTAATAAAACCCGGTGGTCGTATTTTCCATCTCCAAGGAAAAACACCCTTATCTCCTATCAGAAAAATTCCCAATTCTCCTTTTGGGGCTTCGACTCTCACATAAAGTTCTTGCTTTGACAATTCAAAAGTAGGAGAAGGTTTTTTACTGATAAATCGATAGTCAAAATCATTCCATTCGGGATCCCATACTTTATCAAAGCGCCGGATTTCTAAATTCTCATACGGCCCCCCCGTAATTCCTTCTAAAGCCTGTTGAATAATTTTTATTGATTCTGTCATTTCACTGATTCGTACTAAATAACGAGCTAATGAATCCCCTTCCTTTTGCCATTGAACTCCCCAATCAAATTCATCGTAAGACTCATAATGATCAACCTTCCGAAGATCCCATTGTATTCCGGAAGCTCGTAGCATTGGTCCCGATAAACCCCAATTTATTGCCTCCTCTCCGCCAATAATGCCTACTCCCTCAACTCGCTCTAAAAAAATAGGATTCCGTGTAATAAGCCTTTGATATTCAGTAACTCTTGTTAAAAAATAATCACAAAAATCCAAACATTTATCTATCCAGCCATGAGGTAAATCAGCAGCGACTCCTCCAATACGAAAATAATTATGCATCATTCGCATACCGGTAGCAGCTTCGAATAGGTCATATATCAATTCTCTTTCTCGAAAAATATAGAAGAAGGGGGTCTGTGCGCCAATATCTGCCATAAAAGGGCCAAGCCATAACAAATGCGAAGCTATACGACTTAACTCTAACATAATGACTCTGATATAGCTGGCCCTTTTAGGCACTTGAATATTGCCTAACTGCTCTGGGGCATTTACAGTTATTGCTTCGGTGAACATAGTAGCTAAATAATCCCAACGTGTTACATAAGGTAAATATTGTATAATTGTTCGGTTTTCCGCAATTTTTTCCATCCCTCTATGTAAATAACCCAATATTGGTTCACAGTCAATAACATCTTCACCATCTAGAGTAACAATGAGTCGAAGAACACCGTGCATTGATGGGTGCTGAGGACCCATATTGACTATCATAAGGTCATTTCGTGTAGCTGGTGCAGTCATAGGTTTTTTCCCGATTCATTCTTCCATGAATTGCTGAAAGCGAAAAGAGGTTCATCAAAATTTAAGCGAAAATTCAAAATGACTATTCAAATTAATGATTTTTTGTTTCTCGAATCTCCAACCGGCCGATTAATTCTTTATAACGTACTCTATTTTTTTTTGACAAATAGGCGAGGAGCCGTTGACGTTTTCCTAGAATTTTACGCAGACCTCTCTGAGATAAATAGTCTTTTTTGTGCAATTCCAAATGTGAAGTAAGTCTCCGTATCCTATTGGTGAAACTCACTACTTGAAATTCAACAGACCCTTTGTTGTCTTCGTTTTCCTCTTTCAAAATAATTGCACTGAATGGATTTTTTATCATAAAAAAGCTCCTTCTACCCTTTAATTTACATATAAATATATTTTATTTTATCGATCAGTAATAATAATATTAGTCATTTTAATGTATTAATTCATATACATAAGAATTTGAATTTATTTATGGATTTCCAATTTCATTTTGAATTTGAGTTGGACAGGGATAAAAAAGGAGATGGTCCGTTTTTACACTCACAACCTCAAATAATTTAGACCTAAAATTCGGAATATTCCGTAGATTCGTTTATTTTATAGATTTTATCCAAACAAATTGATACGTCATTTATTTTGTATTAATTAAATAAAAATAGACTGGGACGTAAGACAGAGCATATGTGCATCTGTTTGCTTTTATATATGGTACAGAATAGATAGGAAAAATGTACCATCAACCTATTTTTAATTGTGGATATATTCTTAACATACTAAAACGGCTTCCATTATTGGTATTAAACCAATATCTATTCATACAAGCTAAGTCTTCTAATCGATAATTAGGCCAAAGAAATAACTTTAATTTAATTAATTCGTTTTTATCGCTATCAAAATGTTTTTTTTGATCCAAAAAAGGATTCCTTCTTTTTATGTTCTTCTTGTTACAAAATACTGGATTTTTCTCCACACTATTTAGATTCTTTGAGTTAAAAGAAATTAGAATTCTCAATTCTCTACGACGTCTAGACGATAAAATCTTTTCAGGAACGATAAAATCATAATGTTTTTTCTCTCTCTTTCGAATTATTATTTGATATCTTGGGATAGATTCATGCAATTTTTTTTTATTGATATATCTTTGTTCTCGATATTTTTGAGGAGTTTGGTATTTACTCTTATGAACCAACGATATACCTACGGTTTGATATATAATAAAGTATCCGTCGTTTTTTACAGACAAACGGATGGGATCGATAAAAAATATCCCCTTTTTATTCAATTCTATAGGAGTCAATTTTTTTCGAATCACCATTATATCCAGATTTAATTCTTTCCTTTGAATAGAAGATATAGTAGTATCTCTTGGATTTTTCAGTCCAAGCAAGTAACAATATATCTTGATATTATTGATCATTCTTTCAGTTAACTTCGGAATTAAACCATCGTCTATTATCCATTGAAAAAGCAAATAGTGTTTCCGTAAGAAAACCATTTCTGGTCTCATCTTATTCCGGATCTTATATTGTTTTTTCATTTTATCTTGGTTTTGTGCATATGATCTAAGGCCTCTTCGGCCTGCGGGTTCTTTTTCTTCTTGATTTCGATTCATTAATTCAGAATATCTTTTTTCATTCGATGGTCTAAAAAAATTCCATTTTTTATTTTCATTGGTGTTTTTCTTTTTATTTAAATTTAAAAGAAGTAATTCGCTTGGTATAATCCATGGTTTTGTTTTGTATACATTATAAAGTGGCACAAATTCTGGGAAGACCGTAAGTTTCAGATTTGTCGATATTGGGTTTAGGATTTCTTCATTCATTTCCATCCAATCAAAAAAAAGTTTCTTGCCATTGATTGGATTTCTTTCTAAATCTTGATGAATCGTCAGATAAAAAATATCGTTTTTATCTATTTTATCAATTTTTTGGTAATTCTTACTTCCAAGCTTAGTATTTATATTACTGTTATAATCCATTTTGGTCCAGGTCTCAATATCTATTTTTTGTCTTATAAAAAAATTGAGAATTGTCCAATCAAAATATTTTCTATCTGGATTTTTTTGCATATACATAATATCACCCTTTTCTAGATAATGATTGATAGGAATTTCCTCCAGGTTTTCAAAAAAATTTTGTTTATTATTGTTGTAATTAAAAGTAATTTTTTGGTTGTTTTTTAATTCTGATGGTGATCCATAAATAATATATGAGGACTTCTTTATTTCAGAATTAATAGATTTATATGATAAAAGATCATATATATAGTATTTTGTAAAATTATCTTTTTGGTTTGGTAATGGATATACTTTAAAATCCTTTTGTTTTTTGTGATAAAGTAATCGGTCTTTTTCATACGAATTCCATTTTGTTAAATCTTTATTTTGAGTCATACCACCTTCATTTATTGTAGTTCGCCATTTTTTTGGTATTAATCCAGACCATCTAATCTGAGATAAATTGTATTGATAATGACCTCTTAACCAGCTTTTCCATTGATTCGTTTCAGAACTTGAAAGTTTAGTATGTCTTAATTCGGAATGAAATATTCCTTGTGTTAAAAAAGAATTTTTTATTGCAGTCTTAAGAAAAAAAGGAGTTCCATGATACTCAAAAATAGATCTTAACTTATACAAATTAATAACTTGGGTTTGTGATAATTTGTAAAATACATATGCTTGTGATAAGGAGTATAAGTCAAAAAAAAGACGTGAATTCCTCTTACTATTTTTAATAGTGTAAAATGCACTTTTTAGAGTCGAAATAAAATTAATTTCTTTTTTTTTTTTTTTTATTTCTTGGTTTGTTTTATTATTGTAAATGTATTTATCAAAACAAAAATTTTTTGATTCAAGAAGGAGTTGTGTAGGAATTCTGCCAATATGAATGATACATAGAAAGATATCGATGTATATTCTTTTAATGAAAATTTTTATAAACAAATATAATTTATAGATTAATCGAGTGCTTCTTTTTTTTATTTTTAAGATTTTAAAAAAATTTTTTGGTGATTTTTCTTTTCCATTAAAACTTGTTTTGTTAGGACTACTTCTTTTCTTGGCGTTACTGTTTTTTTCTTTCATAAGACTCTTTGTTTTCTTTCTTATTGTGCTTGTTCTATCAGTCAGATTTTTAATTTTTTTATCTCTCAGTGAATAATTTGTATTATCTGTAAATTTAATTTTTCTAAACGAGTCGTGAATTATCTGATTCCTAATTATAGAATCTTTTTTTTTGTTAGTTTCGCCGGATTCATACACCTTTCTCAATATAAATAATCGAGTTGGATGTACTTTTAAGAGTTCTTTTTTTATTTTTTTTATAAACAAAAATAAAACGTTTTTGATAACCACCCCTTTTGGTTCTTTTGAATCTTGTAGAAAATATTTTGTTCTTTCTTTTAAAACTCTTAGAACTTTAAAATTATTGTTTTTCGTTTTTTGAATTTTTTTTTTAAGTTCTTTAAAAATAGGCTTAAAAAAGGAAGGTTTTGGGGGGACAGAACCAAAGGGAAGGGTAGTTTGTGCTCCCCAAGCCGTTAAAAAATAAGATTTTTGTTGTTCTTTCTTTAGATCTTTATAAGAAGAAAAAGAGGGCTTCAATTTGGATCTGTGCCAAGGTTTCAAATATAAAGGAAATACTATTTTTATCTGAATACCATCTTTAAACCAATTTCTGGGAAGTTCGAGTTCTGATACTTGAACACCATTATAGGTACATATAATATGCTTTTCTCTATTCCACTCATCAAAGTCCTCAGCCCATTCGGGGGGTTGAGATAATAAAATACGCCCAATATTTTTAACTATTATCAATGAAGGTAATAAAATATATTTTCTAAAAATTGATTGAATTATTAAAATTAAACTTCTTGTTGCTTGTGGATATGGAACGAAATCCCAGGCTTCCGCGATTTTTATCCACGTTTTTTCTTTTATTTTGTTTTCTTGTTCTTCCTTTTGCCTTTTTTTTTGTTCCTTTTGTTCCTCTGTATAATCTTTAAATTCTGATCCTTTACCCATCCAATTTCTAAAAAAAAAATTCATCCGTTCAGGGATATTAAAAGAGAAAAAGGGGTATTTTTTTATTCTGTCCAAAAAAAGAGGGGAATGCGCATTTGCTTGAAACAATTTAGAAATAACAGTTTTACGCCTTTGAACACGCATAGAACCTTTGATGAATTCTCGACGAAAATCTGATTCTTCCGAATAGTCTCTAATAGACACCCAATTTTTGACACTTGCTTTTCGACTACGTTTAGTAGGCCTATAAATTATTACACGATCCCTTTTTCTTGAACGTATCTGATAATCCAATGGTAGGCCTTCATGAGCTGCGCCCGACAGGAATTCCAATTCGGTAATAAGTTTGTATGACCATCTAGGGACTTTTTTACTGATTTCTTTTATTACAAATTTTTGTTTTGTTTTTTGACCATTAGGGCTAGTTAGAATTGTATTCAATAAAAATTTGTAAAATTTGGCTCTTTTTTCTGAACCAATCCTTCCTTGTTCTTTTTCTGAAAATAAAGAGAGGCCCTTCCAATTTAAACTCGATCCCGATTCTCTATCAAATTGACTGATTAAAGTAAATAAATGACGATTTTCCGTTGAAAAGGTTT